AGATCTCTTTCGGGAAAAGGATAATATTCAACTTCGAGTTTTCAACTATATCCTTTATGGAAATGGCAAACCCACTCGAGGAATTTCTGACACAAGTATTCAATTAGTTCGAACTTGTTTAGTCTTGAATTGGGACCAAGACAACAAAAATTCTTCCCTCGAGGAGGTCCGGGCTTTCTTTGTTGAAGTAAGTACAAAGGGTTTGATTCAAGATTTCATAAGAATTGGCTTAGTGAAATCCCATATTTCATATATAAGAAAAAGGAATAATTCGCCAGATTCGGGATTGATCTCTGCAGATCACATTAATCCGTTTTATTCGATTTCGCCCAAGGCTGGCATTCTTCAACAATCACTTAGACAAAATCACGGAACTATTCGTATGTTCTTAAATCGAAATAAGGAATCCCAATCTTTGTTAATTTTATCATCATCTAATTGTTTTAGAATGGGTCCATTTAATCATGTAAAATATCACAATGTGATAAACAAATCAATAAAAAAAAAAAAAAATACTCTAATTACAATTAAAAATTCGTCGGGCCCCTTAGGAACAGCTACCCAAATTTCAAATTTTTATTCGTTTTTGCCTTTACTAACTTATAATAAGATCTCTTTAATTAAATATTTGCAACTTGATAACTTAAAATATATTTTTCAAGTAATTAACTCTTATTTAATCGATGAAAACGGAAAAATTTTTAATCTCGACCCATACAGTAACGTTGTTTTGAATCCATTCAAATTGAATTGGTATTTTCTTCATCAAAATTATCATCATAATTATTGTGAGGAAACGTCCACAATAATTAGTCTTGGACAATTTTTTTGTGAAAATTTATGTATAGCCAAAAAAGAACCGCACCTAAAATCGGGTCAAGTTTTAATTGTTCAAAGGGATTCTGTAGTAATAAGATCTGCGAAGCCCTATTTGGCTACTCCGGGAGCAAAAGTTCATGGGCATTACAGAGAAATTCTTTACGAAGGGGATACATTAGTTACATTTATATATGAAAAATCGAGATCCGGTGATATAACACAAGGTCTTCCAAAAGTAGAACAAGTTTTAGAAGTCCGCTCGATTGATTCAATATCGCTGAACTTAGAAAAGCGGATTAAGGGTTGGAACAAGTGTATAACAAGAATTCTTGGAATTCCTTGGGGATTCTTGATTGGTGCTGAGCTAACTATAGTGCAAAGTCGTATTTCTTTGGTTAATAAGATTCAAAAGGTTTATCGATCCCAGGGGGTGCAGATTCATAATAGGCATATCGAAATTATTGTACGTCAAATAACATCAAAAGTTTTGGTTTCCGAAGAGGGAATGTCTAATGTTTTTTTACCTGGAGAACTTATTGGATTGTTACGAGCAGAACGAACGGGGCGTGCTTTAGAAGAAGCAATCTGTTATCGAGCCGTTTTATTAGGAATAACTCGAGCATCTTTGAATACTCAAAGTTTTATATCCGAAGCAAGTTTTCAAGAAACTGCTCGAGTTTTAGCAAAAGCCGCTCTTCGGGGTCGTATCGATTGGTTGAAAGGCCTGAAAGAAAATGTTGTTTTAGGGGGGGTGATCCCCGCCGGGACCGGATTCAACAAAGGATTGGTGCATTGTTCACGGCAACATACCAACATTCTTTTGGAAAAAAAAACAAAGAATTTAGCTTTATTCGAGGGAGATATGAGAGATATTTTATTCTACCACAGGGAATTTTGTGACTCTTCTATTTCCAAATCTGACTTTTCTAGGATTTAATGATTTCTAATAGCGGACTATTTTTAATTTTATTTTTTATTGTTTGCTGTAGTCATTTGTTTTGGTAATTTGTTAACACTAATAAAGATAATAATGAATAAAAAAAAATGGCTTGGTTCATGCATAAATGGCCATCCCTGGTACAAGAGAAGGTTCCATCGGAACAAAAATTTATTTTAGTTTGGGGTGCCCCCCTTTTTAAGTGTGAAAAGAAATGACAAAAAGATATTGGAACATCGATTTGGAAGAGATGATGAGAGCAGGAGTTCATTTTGGACATGGTACGAGGAAATGGAATCCTAGAATGGCACCTTATATTTCTGCAAAGCGTAAAGGTATTCATATTATAAATCTGACTAGAACTGCTCGTTTTTTATCAGAAGCTTGTGATTTAGTTTTTGATGCAGCAAGTAGGGGAAAACAATTCTTAATTGTTGGGACAAAAAATAAAGCAGCCGATTTAGTGTCGCGGGCTGCAATACGGGCTCGGTGTCATTATGTTAATAAAAAATGGCTCGGCGGCATGTTAACAAATTGGTCCACTACAGAAAAAAGACTTCATAAGTTTAGGGACTTGAGAACTGAACAAAAGACAGAGGGATTCAACCGTCTTCCGAAAAGGGATGCAGCTGTGTTGAAGAGACAATTATCTCGCTTGGAAACATATCTAGGCGGGATTAAATATATGACGGGATTGCCTGATATTGTAATCATCCTCGATCAGCAAGAAGAATATACGGCTCTTAGAGAATGTATCACTTTGGGAATTCCAACCATTTCTTTAATCGATACAAATTGTAATCCCGATCTCGCGGATATTTCTATTCCAGCAAATGATGACGCTATAGCTTCAATTCGATTCATTCTTAACAAATTAGTATTCGCAATTTGTGAGGGTCGTTCTAGCTATATACAAAATTCTTGATTAATAATAAGATAACTAAATCAATTTTTTTGAGGGAGGGGCTCCCTGTATTTCGATTTAAAAAATCGGTTACTACTCCTGAATTGTACAAAAGAAAAAGAGAGAAAAAACTGGGGATATTGTGTGATTTGTTTAGTTGGGATCCAAAACTAAAATATAAAATTGAAGTCAATAAGTAAAAAAAAAAAGGGGGGGTCTTGAATCAAAATAATTTAAAGTTCTTATTTCTGTCAGAGGGCAATATGAATGTTTTATCATGTTCCATCAACACACTAATAAAAGAAGGGTTATATGAGATATCTGGTGTAGAAGTAGGCCAACATTTCTATTGGCAAATAGGGGGTTTCCAGGTCCATGCCCAAGTTCTTATTACTTCTTGGGTTGTAATTGCTATCTTATTAGGTTCCGCAGTTCTAACGATTCGCAATCCACAAACCATTCCAACTGACGGCCAAAATTTCTTTGAATTTGTCCTTGAATTCATTCGAGACGTGAGTAAAACCCAGATTGGAGAAGAATATGGTCCATGGGTTCCCTTTATTGGAACCCTGTTTTTATTTATTTTTGTTTCTAACTGGTCAGGAGCCCTTTTACCGTGGAAAATTATCCAGTTACCTCAAGGGGAGTTAGCAGCACCAACGAATGATATAAATACGACGGTTGCTTTAGCTTTACTCACATCAGTAGCCTATTTTTATGCGGGGCTTAGCAAAAAAGGATTAGGGTATTTTAGTAAATACATTCAACCAACCCCAATTCTTTTACCCATTAACATCTTAGAAGATTTTACAAAACCTCTATCACTTAGTTTTCGACTTTTCGGAAATATATTAGCCGATGAATTAGTCGTTGTTGTTCTTGTTTCTTTAGTACCTTTAGTGGTTCCTATACCTGTTATGTTCCTTGGATTATTTACAAGCGGGATTCAAGCTCTCATTTTTGCCACTTTAGCTGCGGCTTATATAGGTGAGTCTATGGAAGGTCATCATTAACGGTTTTTTTTTCAAATATTCTTTTTTAGGTTAGCCCAATTAATTATAGAATAGTTGGTTTACGTTATGTAAGAAACACTTGTATATGTGATATTTGATATTGCCTAGGTATATATGAGTTAAAGATCTATATAATCTGAATCTGCTCTACTACTTTTGTGAATTTCGATTTCTATTTAGATAGGGATTCGATTAGAAGTTCTTCCTTTTTATCTGTGAATTGGCTGAAAAAATGATAAAAAAAGAACGAAGAATTCAAAAAATGGTTCATAAAAAATAAATGGCATAAAAAAGTCGTATATATATATATTATGGATATGGATTTTTAAAAATCCCGTGGATAGGAACTACTATCAAAGTAATTCTTATGATTCAATAATTTTATTATATTATTTCAATTCAAGTTTTTGGTTTTTTTGGCTGGATGAATCTTAGCGATTACTTAATTATAATTCCGTCCTAAGTCATTGAATGATTGTATCATTAACTATTTCTTTATTTTGGTGTGAGGAACTTATCATGAATCCACTGGTTTCTGCTGCTTCGGTTATTGCTGCTGGGTTGGCTGTTGGGCTTGCTTCTATTGGACCTGGAGTTGGTCAAGGTACAGCTGCGGGTCAAGCTGTCGAAGGTATCGCGAGACAACCTGAGGCAGAAGGAAAAATACGAGGTACTTTATTGCTTAGTTTGGCTTTTATGGAAGCTTTAACAATTTATGGCCTGGTTGTAGCATTAGCGCTTTTATTTGCGAATCCTTTTGTTTAATCCCAGAAATCACAAAATTCTGGATTTTTTTTTTTTGTAGTTTTTTTAATTCTATCAAGATTTAACTCCTACAATTATTCATTAAGACAACAATCCTTGGGAAGGACTAATTTGAGGATGGGGAATTAGCACATCGATTCGCTTTCTTCCTTCCCCTTATTCTTTTAGTTTAATAGAAACTTTTTTTTAAGGAGTGTTGCGAAAAAAGGAGGTTTAGGTTTTTTGAACTTGACATAAAACTTAGTCTCAAATTCTAGCTTAATTCTAATAAGTCTCATTATTATTATTGAAAATTAAAAATTTTGGAAAATACGTTTGTAAATAGAATAGGTTTTTTATTCTGTTTACAAATATCCAAATAGGTAAATTAAATTATTAAATTCAAATTTCTTTTTATTGAAAATAAAAAGAATAAAAAAAAAAGGACAGAGTTCTTTTTTTATAGTTTAGCTAGAAGAGGAGATTATATGAAAAATTTAACCGATTCTTTCGTTTACTTGGGTCACTGGCCATCCGCCGGGAGTTTCGGATTTAATACCGATATTTTAGCAACAAATCCAAT